TTACTAAAAAAAAATCAAATAAAGTGAAAAAGTGAATAAATAGAACATTGGATCATTCCACATCACTTATTCTAGGGATCTTACGGAGCCTGCTCATACATGGCATGATTCGGGTATAATCATAGAAAATATTCTCCTCAAGCGAACCGGCCTATCCTATGCTACATAAAGGGACTGACGTGATGGTTGGATGTGAAGACACATCGGGTTGTGAATTCCAACGTGGTGGATAAAATCATATATCCGCATGGGCCAATCAATAGTTCAAGTCACACACTCCCATAATCCATCCTCTTTTAGGAAAATATATTTCAACTATTTGATTCGTATCAAATAAACAATACTTCAGAGTTGAATATAAGTATCCAAATAACATGCCTTATTTTTCAATAATCCATATTTGTAGCAATGAAAGACTCTTGTTCCTACCCAATATGATAAATTACAAATATCTATGATCTGCCTTTTCTATAAAGGACCCGAGATACCTTGCTTACGTATCATTGGAAAATGCATTAACATAAATACGGCAGTAAGAAGAGGCAATACAAAAGTATGTAAACTATAAAAACGAGTCAAAGTGGACTGGCCTACACTAGCACTTCCACGTAATAATTCTACCAAAGGCGATCCTATTATAGGAATAGCTTCAGGTACACCTGTTACAATTTTTACTGCCCAATAACCAATTTGGTCCCGAGGTAAGGAATAACCGGTTACGCCAAAAGATGCGGTCAATACAGCCAGAACCACCCCTGTAACCCAAGTTAATTCGCGGGGTTTTTTAAAACCACCCGTAAGATATACACGAAATACGTGCAAGATCATCATTAGAACCATCATACTTGCTGACCATCGATGAACTGATCGAATTAACCAACCAAAGTTGGCCTCAGTCATTATGTATTGAACAGAAGAAAAAGCCTCTGTAACAGTTGGACGATAGTAAAAGGTCATAGCAAAACCCGTGGCTACTTGTACTAAAAAACAAGTAAGCGTAATCCCCCCTAAACAATAAAATATATTGACATGAGGAGGAACATATTTACTAGTTATATCATCTGCAATCGCTTGAATCTCGAGACGTTCCTCGAACCAATCATATACTTTATTGAGATAGGTAAACCAAGAAAGACTCCCCCTCTGAGAACCGTATATGAGAATTTCATCTCGTACGGCTCAAGCCGAAACACACAAATACTGGTTTCAACGGATATGGAATAGAAATTTTCAAACTTCTTGTGGCTTAGCCTCTTGACTCGATTTGACCCAAAGATACGAAATAAGAAAAATCCGGAATCTCTTCTTTGTAATGATAATGCCAAGAAATAAAATCTCAAGTTGGCTCATCCATCTTTCTTTATGTTAATCGTGACAGGCCTTTTGAATATTCTCTTCCCTATCTTTTTTTTTTCTTTTTTTGATAGGAATTCTCTTGTTGAGACCCTATGAATCAATTGAAACCTCAGATTCATACTAGAACCACGATGATTTAAGAAAACCAAAGCTAAACTCAAAAGATTTCTGAGTAAAAACCATTTGATCATCACTTCTTCAATGAATGTAATAACTCAACAAAATATAGAGAAAGGGGTTTATTTCGGAAGTATGAAGGAAAAAATTGTTTGATTTATAAAAGACCTATTTACATTTTTTTATCCGGTTGCGAGGTCTGAATAATAGGTATGAATCATAGTTAAAATATTTCTTTTATTGATCTATTCTATATAGTCCGTATAGTCCGTGCTCCAGAGACTAGAATAAATATCTGACGAGGTAAAATCATCTTGATAGAGATGACAGGTCGATTTTCTGTATTATCAATAGGATCAATTATAACAAGTCACACGCTCATATTCCGGAAATGAAATATCGAAACAAATAAATTTCACGATCGAACTACCAGAATGAAATCCAAGTCTTAGGTAATCTTAAGTTGAAGTATTAAGTAAGTCTAAGTAAAATAATCTTTTTTGATTGAAAAACTAGGACTTCCTAATTTTTATGAACTAATTAATTGAAATTCCATCCAGTAAAACAGATGAATTATAAATTTCTAAAATAATAGATAGAAATATTGCAAATAGAGCCATTGCAACTCCCATAAATGGTGTAGTCCCCCACCCTGGAGCTACTTTTCCATATTCCGAATTCAATGGTTTCAAATAACTCCCTATGCCAGTTGATCTTGTCCCAGATCTAGAACTACTCTCAACGGTTTTTGTAGCCATAAATCCTCTTTCATCATGGGTTGAAATCTGTTGACTTTGTATACCATTTTGTTGTAGTTGTAAATAAACGACATTATCGTGATCCTTTGTGATCTTGAAATTATCGAAAAAATGGAAACAGCAACCCTAGTCGCCATCTCCATATCCGGTTTACTTGTAAGTTTTACTGGGTATGCCTTATATACCGCTTTTGGGCAACCCTCTCAAAAATTAAGAGATCCCTTCGAAGAACATGGGGACTAGTTGAAGTAATGAGCCCCCTTATGAAC